ATCGGACCAAGCCTCCGCAATTTCAGAATCACCCTGTAAAATGGCTTGCTCTCCCCGGTCGGAATAGGCGGTTCCTTCCCTTAGAACCGTACTTGAGAGTTTCCTACCTCATACGGCTCATAAATTCATTCTTTTTGTGTCCTATCTTAATCTACCCTATGCTAACTGAATTATATTTTTCATAAATCTATCCCATTTTTTCTTGGGTTAACCAAAAGAAGTTTATTACATAAGTTTCAAACCCTAATTTTGATCAATAATCAGTTTGATCTTTTCTCCCACCTTCAGAAGAATGAAGCATAAATATTCCCTATATTGTTAGAATTTTCTGAAAGGTAACTATCTCGGTTTCATATATGAAATTCATATAGAATCTTTGAAAAAGACTTTTCTCCATAAGAAAAAAGAACTTACTATCTTTGGGATCTGATGCTACACCGCTGCTCAATACCTTAGGGGATCGACTCTATTACATAAGTTGATTCCTAACTTTTGTCCCATAATCATGACATAAGTAAGCAGTTCTTAACTGTATCGACCCAATAGCTCGCTAATTGATCTTTACGGTGCTTTTTCTATCAATTTGATCCTTTATCCATAGAGTATAGTATATAGGCCGTACTTTTTTTTATTCCTATTTTGGTTCTCGTGAAGTCTCTTTCCTTGCTACAGCTGATAAAAATCGTTGCTTTGGACGATGCATATGTAGAAAGCCTATTTATTTACTAGCCAATTTTTTCTTTTTTCCTTCGTTCTATAGTGGAGATAGTCGCACGTAATGACAGATCACGGCCATATTATTAAAAGCTTGTGGTAAGAATGGGTTTCGTTCTAGTGCACGGAAATAATATTCCAAAGCTTTTGTATGTTCTCCATTGCTTGTGTGTATAAGGCCTATGTTATAGAGTATATAACTTCGATCATAGGGATCAATTTCTGGTCGCGTAGCTTCATAATAATTCTGTAAAGCTTCCGCATAATTTCCTTCGGATTGAGCCAACATCCGTTACGGTCGTTCATTCTATTCAAAAAATCTCCGTTCCAGAACCGTACATGAGATTTTCATCTCATACGGCTCCTCCCTTCTGTGCATAGTACTAAGGGGAATAATCCATAGAATAAAAATGGAACTATTCTCATCTCATTATGAACTGAAAGGAGCTAGTATTTTTACAAGAAATCTCTAGCTAGCCTTCCCGCAAGAGGTTTTTTCTTAACACCAATCATATTAGTGCTAGATAGAAATGGTATCTCCAACAATTTCTTTGTCCTCAACGCCTCCTATTTCCAGGAATTAGTCACTTCAACGATCTTTGATGGTTATACGGGTATCCAAAGTACGAACGAGATGGATGTTTGTTGTCCCAACCATTTTTGTTAGTCCCGATACCGATAAGGAAAAGGGTAATTTATAACAAATATAACAAAGTTTTTGTGTTGTTGATTCCTATTCCTAGGTGTAGTGCTTTTTCCCCCTATGCTGCCTATTGGTACTAGTGAAGTAGGATTGACCTGCAATACAGAACCTATAGGTGTAACCTTTCGCTCAATACTAAAATCGACAATTGAAGCATCTGAGGCTGCATCAATCGAGGATACACGACAGAAGGAATTGTTCTATCTCCAAACTTCACCTTCACCAAGCGTAGGTTTATTTCAATAATTTGGTTCTTTTTATCCCGAACCGCCTCTCTCTCTCGTAAGACTGAGGTGCGGGCTAAAAAAATAAGAAAAAAGAATCAAATCGCACCATCTCTGTAATAGGTAAATGCCTTTTTTTCTCCTGAAGTTGTCGGAATTATTCGTAATAAGATATTGGCTACAATGGAAGAGGTCTTATCAATAAAATTTCCATTTATACGAGATCTAGGCATAATTAGCAATCCATTCTATATTCTATAATTCTTTTCATTCCCCTCGGGGAAAATGATCCCACAAACAAAGGAATTTTACAGTACAAAATAACATAAAAACCGAATAATTTTTTTCTAATAAATAGCTCGATATGGGCTTTCTGCTCAAATTGCCCACCTTTTTATTTGGACAACGAGAGATATGAAATATTTGAATCAGATTGGATTTCATTCCAATTTTTGAGTATACCAATGAGCAGAACTATTACTATTTCATCTAAGTTGAATAACTAAGAACTTTAGTTTACTAGGGATTCTGATAACTCGAGAAGTTTTAATTTGGTTATGATCCAAAGAGAAAAAAGAATAGAATAATCAATCCATGATAAAATAGAGTAGAGTAACCGTACATTCTGTTTGCATAACGTGTATACGTCACGCTATACAATCGAAATAGAAAAATCATTCACGAATTTGGAATATATCCGTGGGGTAGCTGATGAGAGAAGTTGTTGTTGAGAAATATGAAATTGGAAAGGAATTTTTCCTATGGAACCTGTGATCAGTCGTACCTGTATGGCAGTAATATGAATAACTCGCCATTCATTCAGTTTCTAGCCAATAATAAGATTATGTAGGAGAGATGGCCGAGTGGTTGAAGGCGTAGCATTGGAACTGCTATGTAGGCTTTTGTTTACCGAGGGTTCGAATCCCTCTCTTTCCGGTTCTGTTAATTAAACAACGTCATCGACCACTATATATCAAATCAAATAACAATTCATACCATTATTCCAGCAATAAGACTCTTCTCTTATTTGATATAAATTCTCTATTCCTAATTACTGTGGTACGTAAAATACAAATATCCGAAAGAGCAAAAAATAAAAAATCCTACTGTTGATCCATTTGTGATATGTGAATGATAAAAATGCGGATTAAGACCCTTAGATCTATTTAGTTTCGTGAAAAGGGTTCCAAATTCTATGAACCTATCTTTCTTATTTTCGTTAGGTTCAAGTCTGACGAGAATAATATTCTACGACTAACAACTCGTTTATTTTCAAACCGATCCATTTACTATCTATTATTTGATTTACTACTCCTTTATATTGGAATGAGTCAATAGTCAAATGTTTTGGCAATTCCTCGTGGGCAGATGAAGCAATAGAATTTTGAATTAGACCTTTTGATTTTTGGTTATCCTTCGTAGTAATAATATCTCGGGGTTTGCAACGATAACTTGGTATATCCACTATACGACCATTAACTAAAATATGTCTATGGTTAACTAATTGCCTGGCTCCAGGAATGGTCGCAGCCATACCCAATCGAAAAAGGATGTTATCCAAACGCATTTCAAGTAGTTGTAGTAAAACCTGACCTGTTGACCCTTTGGCTTTTCCAGCGATATGTACATATCTAAGTAATTGTCGTTCTGTCAGACCATAATGAAAACGCAATTTCTGTTTTTCTTCTAGACGAATACGATATTGGGATCTTTTACCAGAACGCAATTGGTTTTTAAGATCACTTCCGGATCTAGGTCTTTTACTAGTTAGTCCTGGTAAAGCTCCCAGACGGCGTATTTTTTTGAAACGAGGTCCTCGGTAACGAGACATAAAGACTCCTTTTTTATTTTATTGAAATTTCATTTTACACAAAAAATCGTAATTAAAACTGAACTAAAGGATAAACAAAGCAAAATCCACTAAAGTCCTACAACTAAAAAAAATAGATTCTATCAATATCTGTATTTTTTGTATATATTTTTTGTCTATATATATTTTATATATATATGTATATATAAGATAAGGATAGTAAGTTGAGGCTCTGTTTGATGATTTGTTCGGTAGAGATCTAATTGTTCTAATCCATTATTTATTAATAGTTGATTTATTACTAGTTGATTTATTAATAGTTGTAAGTTACCACGACATAATAGATCAGCGATCCAGCATTTCATTTGGAGAAAAGGAGAGGAGAGATTTTCAATCATAGAAAAATTGATAGAGAAAAAGCCGGCTATCGGAGTCGAACCGATGACCATCGCATTACAAATGCGATGCTCTAACCTCTGAGCTAAGCAGGCTCATATAACAGAAATAGTCTTACTAAATAGTGTATAGGAATACAGAAAAATGTCGGATCTTTGCTATTATATTAATCTTAGCTATTAATTTCATATGAACTCCACGAAAACTATAACTGAAAACTATAACTATATAGTTTATAGTTCCATAGTTACAAGTTCTAAACTATATCTAAACTATAAATAAAATAAAAATAATATAACATATATATGAATATATATTCTATACTAGAATTATGTATATTATATATACTATGTATATATATACTATAATAATAGTATATAATAATAGTATATACATAGAATATATTCTATTCTAAAAATAATTAGAAGAAATTCGAATTTGCATTCTATCATTATAGAAATTTTCTATTCTCAATTTCGAATAAATAAATTTAGAATAAAATTTGACTATACACTAATTATACATTAAATTATAATTATCTAAAATTTGAATTAGACTATAAAATTCTATAATAAATATTATTATAAATATACATTAAAATATACATTCTATTTCTATTTTATTTAGATTTATCTCATTTTTTTTTTTGAATAAAAAAATATTCTAATAGTTAGAATATTTAAGAATAGTTAAGTTAAGAATATAATAACATTATATTTCATTAATGAAAATATATATATATGATCATATCAAATGAAATTGGAAATTCTGATTAGAAAAAATCTAATTTTTCTTAAAGCTTAACTAAAGACTAAAGCAGTTATAGAAAATTATGCTAATTAAATTATAGCGGATCAGTCCTAATAAAAGAATAAGATAAGGATAAAGATACAATCGAAATTCGAATAAGACATTATTCTGGTTTCATTTGGAAAAGGAGTAGATAGCAAGAAAAAAAAAAGAATGAATATCGAACGTTACAGTATTTTAAATAACACTTTAAAAATGAAAGAGAGAGAGAAAATATATGTCGGATATATTTATTCATATTGAATTGCAAATACATCAATGATAGAATTATTTCTGATTGAAATAAATAAGGTTTATCCAATAAAGATGAACTGATAGAGGATGGTCAAAAAAATAAAATAGCAACATCTACTTTTCGATATAGGAATCATTATCTAATAAATTAAATTCAATGGTTTCCAAATAAATAAATAAATGAAAGAGATGGATGAAATTACAAATGGATCTCGGTCTAAAAGAAAAAGGAAAGGGGATATGGCGAAATTGGTAGACGCTACGGACTTGATTGGATTGAGCCTTGGTATGGAAACCTGCTAAGTGTTAACTTCCAAATTCAGAGAAACCCTGGAATTAAAAATGGGCAATCCTGAGCCAAATCCTTATATTTTGAGAAAACAAGGGTTTATAAAACTAGAATAAAAAAGGATAGGTGCAGAGACTCGATGGAAGCTGTTCTAACGAATAGAGTTGACTACGTTGCGTTGGTAACAGGAATCCCTTTATCGAAATTACAGAAAGGATGGCCGTATATACCTAATACGTACGTATACATACTTACATATCAAACGATTAATCACGACCCGAATCCATATCATATAATATATTTATATTATTAATGTTTATTAGGAAATTATGAATGATTATGAAATAGGAAATTCTGAAAAATTGCAGAAATGCATTCCAATGGAAGTTGAAGGAAGAATCGAATATTAAGTAATCAAATCATTCATTCCAAAGTTAGGTAGATCGTTTGAAAAACTGATTAATCGGACGAGAATAAAGAGAGAGTCCCATTCTACATGTCAGTCAATACCGGCAACAATGAAATTTATAGTAAGAGGAAAATCCGTCGACTTTAGAAATCGTGAGGGTTCAAGTCCCTCTATCCCCAAAAAAAAGCCCATTTTACTTACTAAGCTAAGTCTTTATCCTATTTTTTTAATCAATGGTTCAAACAAAATTCATTATCTTTCTCATTCATTTTACTCTTTCACAAATGAATCTAACCAAACATAAATCTTTGGATTTTATACCATACAAATGAACATATATATATAGGCAAGGAATCTCTATTATTAAATCATTCATAATTCATATCATTATCCTTACATTTACTAAGTCATATTTTATACTATTTTTTTATTTTAGTTACTTTAATTGACATAAGTACAAGTACTCTACTAGTATGATGCATAAGAAATGGTCGGGATAGCTCAGTTGGTAGAGCAGAGGACTGAAAATCCTCGTGTCACCAGTTCAAATCTGGTTCCTGACACAACAGAAAAAATGTATCGGATAAATATTCATCTAAATTAATCGAGATGGATCGGGATTCGGATACATATTCGTTAATAGTCTAGAGTATGATCCATATTTATTCATCTAGGTATATAGATATATACACCCTTTTTTAGAGATGGGTAAAAAATATATGTATGGTTATGGTAAAGAACAAAGTGAGATTTTGCTTTCCTTTCTTTTTTCTTTCTTGTTTGTGTATACTGTGCTTTCTCTCATTCAAACAAAAAATGTAAAGTCTTCATATATAGATCAAAAAGAGTAGTTGATATTTAGATCAAAAAGAGTAGTTGAAGGCTAAGAATAAACGGAATGCATTTCAAACACAGTACAAATCAAATCCGATCCTTTTTCATTTATTAATTTCGTATTTTCTTTTCTATTTAATTTATTCTATTTCTTCATTCTTGCTTACGTTACTTTCCTGGGTTCATCTAAGTGATGTACGCGGTACAAAGTTCATGGTACAGAACTCTTTTGATTCATCCTATTTTTTCTGCTCATACGAACGAAATGAATATGATATTTCCCAAATTAATTGGGTAATATAATATCAATCAAGCCCTTTTTAGCTTAGCCTATCTATAATACGAATTAGAGTCCAGTAGTTATTCTCTTTCATCTAAAACAGAACGTAAAAATCTTCCTTGACTTGAATGAAATCTGGAGTCGTGTCGTATAAGTGAACATTAGTTTCTTATCATTCAATGAGCATCTTGTATTTCATAGAAATTTGGGGTGATATAATCCTTACGTAAAGGCCAGCCTATCCAACTTTCCGGCATTAAGATACGTTTAAGGCGTGGATGATTATCATAAGAGATTCCCAACATATCATAAGATTCGCGTTCTTGAAAATCAGCACTTCTCCAAATCCAGAAAACAGACGGGATTCTAGGATTATCCCTTGGAGCAAATACTTTTATGCATACCTCTTCCGGTTTATCTATACCATACTGGATTCTCGTAAGATGATACACACTAGCTAAAAATCCGCCTGGTGCTACATCATAGGCACACTGAGAGCGTAAATAATTGTAACCATATACATATGAAATGACAGCAATGGAGTCCCAATCCTCGTTTTTTATTTGTAGAGTCTCTATTCCTCGGTAATCAAAGCCCAAAGATCTATGAACTAGCTCATGCTTGACTAGCCAATCAGATAAACGATCCTGCTGCATTGTCTTGATCTCTCCTACATTTTTATAAGTATTTCACATTTACAATGAAATTTGTACAGATTGACCTGCTGTTTCTTATTCTGCACAAAATAACCCTGCCTGATTCACTAATTCGTAAGAAGATACTGAACTTTTGGATTT